TATCAACCCGAATGATGAATAAAAAATGACGATATTTATTCAATTCATTCAACTTCTTTCCTATAAAAAAAGAAAGAAAAGAAAGGGAATAGAGAAAGGTTTATGTCTCAACGAATCGCACGTAGAGATATTGATAACACGCATAGAGTTAATGGTATTTCATAACTAATTGATTGAGCAGCAGCTCGTAGACCACCTAAAAAGGAATATTTATTATTTGATCCATATCCTGACATAAGAAGTCCAATGGGAGCAATACTTGAAATGGCGATCCATAAAAAAACACCGATATTGAGATCGGATAGAACAAGGTTAGAGCCAAAAGGAATTATTAAATAACTTAGTAGAATTGATATGACTGCTATGGATGGTCCGATACTGAATAAACGAGTATCTCCTCTAGATGGAAGAAGATTCTCTTTGAAAAGTAGTTTTGTGCCATCTGCTAGAGCTTGAAGAATTCCCAAAGGACCGGCATATTCAGGTCCAATACGTTGTTGTATCCCTGCGGATATTTCTCTTTCTAACCACACAATTGCTAGTACACCTATTGTGATTCCCAATACAGGAGTAAAAATAGGTACAAGCATCCATATGATCCCATAAACCTCTTTTAAGTATTCCAATCGGGAAAAAGAATTGATATCTTGTACTTCTGGTGTATCAATTATCATTTCAACGATCAACTTCTCCCATAATTATATCTATGCTACCTAGTATCGTCATAATGTCAGCCAATTTCATTCTTTTAACTAACTGAGGAAGAATTTGCAAATTGATAAAACCCGGCGGTCGAATTTTCCATCTCCAAGGAAAAACATTCTGATCCCCTATCAGAAAAATTCCCAACTCTCCCTTTGGGGCTTCGACTCTCACATAAAGTTCTTGTTTCGACAATTCAAAAGTGGGAGAAGGCTTTTTACTAATAAATCGATATTCAAAATCATTCAATTCGGGATCCCTCGCTCTATCAAAGCATCGGATTTCTAAATTCTCATACGGCCCTCCCGGAATTCCTTCCAGAGCCTGTTGAATAATTTTTATAGATGCCACCATTTCACCAATTCGTACTAAATAACGAGATAATGAATCTCCTTCTTTTTGCCATTGGACTTCCCAATCAAATTCGTCATAACACTCATAATGATCAACTTTACGAAGATCCCATTGTATTCCGGAAGCTCGTAGCATTGGTCCTGACAAACCCCAATTTATTGCTTCTTCTACACCAATAATGCCTACTCCCTCAACTCGTTCTAAAAAAATAGGATTACGCGTAATAAGTTTTTGATATTCAGCAACCCCTGTTAAAAAATAATCGCAGAAATCCAAACATTTATCTATCCATCCATGCGGTAGATCAGCAGCTACTCCTCCTATACGAAAATAATTATGCATCATTCTCATACCGGTGGCAGCTTCGAATAGATCATAGACTAACTCTCTTTCTCTGAAAATATAGAAGAAAGGAGTCTGTGCACCAATATCTGCCATAAAAGGGCCAAGCCATAATAAATGAGAAGCTATACGACTCAACTCCAACATAATCACTCTAATATAGCTGGCTCTTTTAGGTACTTGAATATTTCCCAACTGCTCTGGTGCATTTACGGTTATTGCTTCTGTGAACATAGTAGCTAAATAATCCCAACGTGTTACATAAGGCAAATATTGTATAATTGTTCGGTTTTCTGCAATTTTTTCCATCCCTCTGTGCAAATAACCTAGTATTGGTTCACAGTCAATAACATCTTCACCATCTAAAGTAACGATGAGTCGAAGAACACCGTGCATTGATGGGTGATGAGGACCCATATTGACTATCATGAGGTCTTCTCTTGTAGCTGGTACATTCATAGGTTTTCCCCTGATTCATTCTTCCATGAATTGCTGAAAACGAAAAGAAGTTCATCAAAATTCAAGATCTACTAAATCAAATAATTCAAAAGGACTCTTCAAATTAACGAATTTTTGTCTCCCGAATACCCAACTGACCAATTAATTCTTTATAACGTACTCTATTTTTCTTTGCCAAATAAGACAGCAACCGTTGACGTTTTCCCAGAATTTTCCGTAGACCTCTCTGAGATAAATAGTCTTTTCTGTGCAATTCCAAATGTGAAGTAAGTCTTCGGATCTTATTGGTGAAACTGAATACTTGAAATTCAACAGATCCCCTATTTGCTTCTTTTTGAGAAATAACTGAGATGAATAAGTTTTTTACCATAAAACGAAATCTTCTCTTCCCTCCCTTTTTTTCTTTTTTAAAAATTTGAATTTTACCCATCAGTAATATAATAATATTATAATTATAATATTATTATGCCGGTCATTTTAATCTAGTATACGCAATAATCTTTATTTCGTTATGGATACCTCGTTTATGAAATAAAATTAATCAATATCAATAAAAAATCTAATTGATATGTATTAGTATCATGCATCAGAATGTAATGTAAGACATCGCATGTGTGCATTTGTTTACTTTCATATACTAGATCTAGTAAGGATATATAAAAAATGTGACATCAACGAATTTTCAATCGTGGATACATATGTATCCTTATCATACTAAAACAACTACCATTATTGGTATCAAACCAATAGCGATTCATACAAGCTAAATCTTCTAATCGATAATTGGGCCAGAGAAAGAACTTTAATTTTTTTAATTTAATTAATTGATTTTTATCTCTATCAAGATGTTTGTTTTCATCCAAAAATTTATTACAGCTGTTCCCATTGCAAAATACTGGATTTCTAGCCACACCACTCCTATTCCTCAAATTGAAACAAATTAGAATTCTAAATTTTCTACGACGTCTAGGCGATAAAATATTTTCAGGAACAAGCAAATCATAATGATTTTTGTCTTTATTTCCAATCATCTTTTGACATCTTGCACTGAATTTATCACAATTCTTATTATCAACATATCTTTCTTCTTGGTATCTTTGATTAGTTTGGTACTTACTCTTATGAACCAATGAAATACCTATAGTTTGATACATAATAAATTGTCCATCATTTTTTACAGACAGACGAATTGGTTCGATAATAAATATACCTCTTTTCATTTTCATCAATTCTGTAAGAGTTAAATCTTTATGAACCGGTATTAGATCCAGACTCATTTCTCCCCTTTGAATAGCAGATATACAAATTTCTCTTGGATTTATCAGTCTAAGCAGGAGACAATATACCTTGATATTATTGATCATTTTTTGATTTAAAGAATCATCCCATCTCAATTGAAAAAGCAAATATCTTTTTAGGAATAAATCGAGTTCTGCTTCCGTGTGATTCTTGAATTGCTTTTTCTTTGTACGTTTTTGCATGTCTGAGTCTGATCCTGCATAATCTTCTTCAATATCTTTTTCGTGGTTTGAGAGGACTGATTCAAGATTTCCTTGGTTTTGTACATCTGATCCAAGATCTACTTGTCCTGCGGATTCTTTTTCTTCTTGATTTCGATTCTCTAATTTTAAAAGTTTTTTTTCATTGGATGATATAAAAAGATTCCCTTTTTGCTTTCTATTGCTATTTCTATTTTTACTATAATTTTTATTTCCATTAAAATTTAAAAGAAGTAATTTGATTGGTATAACCCAGGGTTTCATTTTATATGTATTATAAAGTAGCACAAATTCTGGGAAGAACCAAGGTTCCAGATTCGATATGGAACGATTTAGTATTTCTTCATTCATCCCCATCCAATCAAAAAGGTCTTTTTGATTGGATGGTTTGATTTCTTGATCTTGTGTGAGATAAAAAAGACCTTTCTTATCAATTATTTGATAATTATTCGACCCGGTCTTGGTATTTTTATTACTGTTGATACTGGTATTGATCCAGACCTCAATATCGACCTTCTTTCTAAAGCAAAAATGGAGAATTTTCCAATCAAAATATTTTCTATCCGGGTTTTTCTTTATATACTCTATATACATAATATCATCTTCGCCTAGGTAATTATTGATAGGGATACCTTCCAGCATATCAAAAAATTTGCGTTTATGTGTGTTGTAATTATAAGAAATATCTTGGTTATTATTTACTTGTAATGGTGATCCATAAATATATGAGTCATTCTTATCTTCATAATTAATATATTTATATGATAAAAGGTCATATCTATAGTGTTTTTTAAAATTTTCTTTTTGATTCGTTAATGAGTCTGCTTCATAATCATTTTGTTTGTTGTAATGAATTAATTGATCTTTTTGAGATAAATCCCATTTGCTTAAATCTTTATTTTGATTTTGAGCCACACAATGTTGATTTACTCTATTTCGCCACTTTTGTGGTACTAATCTAGACCATATAATCGGAGATAAATATTTATATTGATAATGACCTCTTAACCAGTTCTTCCATTGATTCATTCCAGAATTACGAAGTTTCTTATGTCTTAATTCGTAATGAAATATTTCGTGTGCTCCAAAACCAAAATAATCTTTTCTTTCGTTCTTAAGAAAAAGAGATGTTCCGTTATATTGAAGGACAGATCTTAACTTATACAAGTTAATAACTTGGGTTTGTGATAATTTGTAAAATACATATGCTTGTGACAAGGAGGATAAGTCACAAAAAATCTGTGAACTCTTATTACTAATACTAGAAACTGACCTTTTTATAATCGAAATAAAGTGAATTTTCTTTTGATTTGGTTTACCAATTCTTTTTTGATTTCTTTCATTATTGTAAACGTATTTATCAATAATTTTTTTTGTTGATTCAATAAAAAATTGTGCATTGGTTCTGGGAATATTAATGAGACATAGAAGAATATCTATGTATATCCTTTCAATGAAAAATTTTATAAAATAATGTAATTTGCGAATTAATCGAGAATTCCTTCTTTTTAATATTTGCCAAATGCTTTTTTGTGATTCTAATCTTTTAGCATTATAACTAGCTTTGTTAGGGCTAATATTTATCTCTGGAGTTAGAAAGAGTTTTTTCTTGTCTTTTATAATTTTTTCTATTTTTTTTCTAAT